TAGCGGAAGAGGGATTTGAACCCCCGACCTTCAGAGTATGATTCTGCTGTTCTGACCAGCTGAACTATTCCGCCATTTTTTTATTTACCCCATGCTCCTCCAATCAAACCTTTTTCTTGTTTGAGCATTTCGGTGAGTCCTTTGACCCCTACATGGTAAATTCTGCGTGTGGCGTCGCCCCCGATAAGCCTTTATTCTTACTAAACGCTTTATATCTTCCTGGACTTTTCTTGTTAGTTTTGTTTCAACTTTATCTAGAACGTCTACTTCTTTCGCTAAAAGGCTTGTTTCTTTATATCTTAAAGAACCTACCTTTACGTCTAAACTTAAACCACATTTTGCACATATTTCACGAGACTTTCTTTCACCGATCCCTCGGATATCTTGAAGGGCCTTGTAAACAAATTTTGTATCTTCCAGATAAACGTTTGCTATATAAACCATGAGTCTTTTTTCTTAGAATAATAATTAAAGTTGAAACGGGTAATTCGAATGATGAAAGACCTACCCTCCTCCTCTTAAGGGTGTCGACCTAACACAGAACCCGTTTGGATTTAAAGTCGTTCTCTTTAGGTTAGAGGCGGAATCGAACCGCCATTACAGGATTTGCAATCCAATACATTACCATTATGTTATCTAACCATTATATGTCCAGGAGTGGGATTGAACCACCGACCCAAGGATTTTCAATCCTTTGCTCTACCGCTGAGCTACCCGAACACTTCTTAAAAGGGAAAAACTTCCCCTTTAAGATGAATCTTAATTAGATTCCCACCATACAAGAGTACCTTTATTACGAGTCATCTTCTTTTGAAGTTGTAAAAGTCCGTAAAGAAGAGCTTCTGCTGTTGGGGGACACCCAGGAACATAGATATCAACCGGAACAATACGGTCACATCCACGGACAACAGAATAAGAATAGTGATAGTATCCTCCACCGTTAGCACAACTTCCCATAGAAACAACCCATCTAGGATCTGGCATTTGATCGTAAACTTTTCTAAGGGCAGGTGCCATTTTATTTGTTAAAGTTCCAGCAACAATCATAACATCTGATTGACGGGGACTTGGTCGGAAAATAATACCAAAACGATCTAAGTCATATCTAGCTGCCCCTGCATGCATCATTTCTACAGCACAGCAAGCTAAACCAAAAGTCATTGGCCACATAGAACCTTTTTGGGCCCAGTGAACTAAATCATCTACTTTTGAAAGAGCGTATTCAAGATTTTTTGTCATATTAACTGATTTATTTTTATCATAAAGAAAACTTTACAAGATTTCTTTCTATAAAAAAGAAAATTTCTTATTTCTAATAAACGAATCTTATCATTAGAAGAATACTTCCAAAATCAAGGATTCCCTTATTATCGAAAGAACCTCAATTCCCTTATCGAGGTTCGACAGACTACCGTCTTCAAAACTTTATATTTATACGGTTCTTCAAGAGAATTTCTCACAAAGGCTTTAAACCCTTGATCCTAAATAAGGCGGGTAACGAGAATTGAACTCGTATCACCAGAACCACAACCTGATACTTTAACCATTTAAGCTATACTCGCCACTTAATTGGATTTTATATCCACCACCAAAGATAAATATAAAGACAAGATCAATAAATCTTTTAAGATACACACCAAGAAGATATCGTATTTATCGAGGTTAACCCCCCTTATACAAACCTTTCGGTCGTCTATATAGGCCCAGCAGGACTTGAACCTGCATTGTGACCGTTATGAGCGGTCAGTTTTAACCAATTAAACTATAAGCCCTTTCCATACATAATCATAGTCAAAACGCCCTGGGTACCAGAATTTATCAGGATGAAAAAGATAAATTAATCGGTATGACGCGTAATCTATTTCTATATGTTCAGGTTTCTTATTGAATATTTTTGAGGTTAAAGGGTATTCTTGAGATTTTTTATATTTCTCACTTATCTCAAGAATATCCCCTGGAAGAAGGATTAACCCCGAATCCTTAACTTTCATTTTATTAAGATTCACATGGCCGTGACAAATTAATTGCCTTGCTTTCCATATATTAGGAACTAAACCACTTCTCCATAGAAGAATATCTACTCGGCTTTCTAATTTCCGAAGAAATGAAACTCTATTTGAATTCTTTGCTATTCGTCTTAAGGTTTTTTTCTTAATAAAACCATAAATACCCCGGAAAATTCTTAAATTTAAGAAGAATAACTTAAATCCTAAAGTATCTTTCCATGGATACCCTGGAAGATTACGGTGCCTTTCTTGTGCACGTAGCATTCCTCGTTGTCCTTTTTTATCAGCTACGAAAACACAACCCGCATCTGTGAATAATTTAAAAAGCTTACGTCTTCTCATGATTTATCCTTTTTTTTTCACTAAGGTTCTTATTTTTAGGTAAGGTCTTCTCCCAACCTTTCCCTTCTTCTTTACTATACCAATAAAGAAATAAGTTAAATACCCATCTAACCCATCTTAAAGATTTATTTGCACCAAAAATAGGGAAACTTATTCCTTCTAAACTGTCATCTGTATTCACAAAAGCCATAACAGGTATCTTAAGTTTTAATGCCTCTTTAAAAGCATATTCACTATCTTGAATATCTAAAATAATACATAAAGAAGGTCTTCGTGGCATATCTTCTAGCCCCTCAAAACGGTCTTTAACCTTTAAATAAAGCCTATCTTTATTTTTCTCAAGGATTTCCCCGTGGGTTTTTCGAACTTTGAGGAAATTTTTTCTTTGTTTCTTTGCTTGACCCCAATTTGTTAATAAACCTCCCATCCATTTTTCTTGCATATGATAGAACCCTAACTTATTACAGAAAACTCTTACTCCTTTTTTAAGGGAATCTTCTTGATTTATAACAAGAATAGGCTCTTTTCGGTCCATAAAGTATTTTAGATAAAGGTAACTCACTTGAAGACTTTGCTTCATAACCTCTCCATCATAAATCCAAAAACCGTTCTTTTGCCCTATGCATAAAGATTTCTGGCTTCGGTGGACTTCAGGTCTGCCTAAGTGACCTCCTACTTTTAAGATAGAAGTTAAACTAAATTTTGTATTCATTAGGGATTTCATATTCATTTGAACCTAAGGTTTTTATTTCGCGGAATCTCATAGATTATATTCTTAAGTTTTCCATCCATTTTATTCCTTTGTTAAGAGTTTAGGGTCTCTAAACCCGATTTTTGTTTTTATCCAATAGATCCATAGACCTAAAATTAAAATCTCATACCAAATATAAAACCCAAACCCAATAATTAATTGAGTACTTATTTCAGGAGGGGATAAAAGAGCCCCTAATAAAAGGCAAAAGAGTATAGACCAAGGCCTTAAACCTTCTAAGAATTTAGGATCTTTACCCATTTGTAGACAAACAAAGAAAATCAAGAAAGGGATAAAGAAGAAAAAAAGAAGACTTAGAAAGAATCGAACAAAAAATAAGACATAGTCAAGAACACGAGGTTCTAAAACAGCAAACCAAGAAGAGTAAGTTAATAAAAACTTACAAAACATTGGAAGTAATCCTATATAAAAAAAAGAAAATCCAAAAACAAATAGAAAAAGGAAAGTCGATAAGAGAAAACTTAAAACTTTCTTTTCATACTTATAAAGGCTAGGACTCATGAAAGACCAAAAATGGTAAATAAATAAAGGCCAGGAAAAAAGGAAACTAAGTATTCCTTGGGCCCCTAAAGATGCATGTATCCCTTCTAAAGGGTGTGTAAAGAGGAGAGGTCCTTGTATATGAACCCAAAGTGGCTTTATAAGAATAAAAAGAACACATATAGGGTCGGTAAAAGAAACTGAAATACACAAAAATAAACTTAAAAGAAAGAAAAAGGATCGATATTTTAGTTCATTAAAATGAATAAAGAAAGGGAGATCTTTCATAAGCCTTTTAGGATGTTAGATCCATTTGAAATGTCAAATAAGAGAAAAAGTATGCGGGAGTAGGACTTGAACCTACAATCTTCAGGTCATGAGCCTGATGAGTTAACCAATTACTCCATCCCGCAGGCCTCTTTATTTATACGAGATCGGTACGGGTTCGCAAATAAAGAGAATTTTAAACGGATAGAGAGGGATTCGAACCCCCGGGGCTTTGAGGCCCTCCGGTTTTCAAGACCGGTACCTTAAACCAGACTCAGACATCTATCCAGTAGCGGATGAATCTTTTTAAAATTTAAATAAAAATAAGGTGAATCGATGGAGATGACCGGACTTGAACCGGTAACCTCATGCTTGCAAAGCATATACTCTACCATTGAGTTACATCCCCTAGATATTTTTTATTTTCCTGGAGTAAAAGGATTCGAACCTTTGAATCTCGATACCAAAAACCGACGCCTTACCGCTTGGCTATACTCCAATCCCTATAATTGGGTAATAACGGACTCGAACCGCTGACAGTCTCGTTGTAAGCGAGGGGCTCTACCAACTGAGCTAATTACCCTTTGATGGAGGAGAAGGGATTCCCCCCTAAAGACATGTAATCTTAAATCTTAGGCGATAACAAGAGTATATTGAATCCGCCTTTTTAAGAATATAAAGAAAAGAAACTTTCTTTTGTCTTTATTTCCTTTGACCATACCTTTCACAGAAACTTAAAACATATTCCCCACCAGACCAAGATTTTAAACGCCTTAGTAAGCCTTTTACACAATAATTTGACGGATCTTTTATTGTGTATACTGAAGAATGGACATCGAGAACGAAATGCTCACGTGACTTTTTATTTACGTGAGGAGACCGAAGTACTGTTTTTAAATGACTACGGGTTGGCATACGTAAAAAACTATACGATGATCTTTCGTCAAGGAAAGGCTTTAATTCTTCTTCAAATCGCTTGAGCAATGTAAGATCACTACAAGTTAACTTTAACTTGACTTGATAAAGAGAAGACATATATAAATTTTATTCTATATCTGAGATCTGGGTTTTTTACCCATACAGGGGTTTAAAGGATCATCTTAACCTCCGACGGGAAGGACGGGATTCGAACCCGCGTTACAAGAAAAAAATGTAAACTGGTTTAGCAAACCAGCGCTTTCGACCGCTCAGCCACCTCCCCCCTGAAAAAACTCAATGATTGAAAAAAATCAATAAGCTTTCTCTCTTAAGGGGGTATACCAGGAAAAACCTTGAAAATCCTGAAAAAAGACCAGGAAGTGGGGCCGCCGTAAAGGTTAAATTCCAGGGAAACACCCTAGATTCTATTAAGATCCAAGAAAAACCTCTTGATGAATCTTATATAAGAAAAGATTAACGGTCAACTTCACCGAAGACAATATCTTGGGTTCCGATGATTGTAACAACATCAGCGAGCATGTGGTAACGACTCATGAAGTCTAACCCTTGAAGGTGATAGAATCCAGGAGCACGAATTTTACAACGATAAGGCCTATTTGTACCATCAGAAACAAGATAAACACCAAACTCGCCTTTAGGAGCTTCAACAGAAGTATAAGTATCCCCTTTAGGAACATGGAAACCTTCAGTATAAAGCTTAAAGTGGTGGATAAGTGCCTCCATACTTTCTTTCATGTCGCTTCGAGACGGAGGACTGAGTTTATAATCATCAGTCTTAAAAGGCCCATCAGGAATTTGGTTAAGACATTGAGAGATAATACGTAAAGATTGGCGCATCTCTTCTACACGAATCAGATAACGATCATAGCAGTCCCCACGGGTTCCTACAGGAATATCAAAATCCATACGATCATAAACATCATAAGGCTGTGACTTACGTAAATCCCATTCAACACCAGACCCGCGAAGCATTACCCCTGTAAATCCCCAATCGAGAGCTTCCTCTCGGGTGACAACACCAATATCAACAAGACGTTGTTTCCAGATTCGGTTTCCTGTTAGAAGTTCTTCCATTTCATCAATACGAGACCCAAAAGATTGAGCAAATTGATAAATATCCTCACATAAAGAGTGAGGAAGGTCTTGAGAAACCCCACCAGGTCGTACGTAAGCTGCGTGAAGGCGTGCACCAGAAACTCTTTCATAAAACTCCATAAGCCTCTCACGCTCTTCAAAGGCCCATAAGAAAGGTGTTAAAGCTCCAACATCCATAGCGTGTGTTGTAAGAGCTAAAAGGTGATTCAAAAGACGAGTAATCTCAGAAAAGAGAACACGAATATATTGACCACGTAAAGGAACCTCTGCCTTTAAAAGTTTTTCAACAGCTAGAGAATACGCGTGCTCTTGACACATCATTGAAACATAATCAAGACGATCAAAATACGGTAATGCCTGCATATATGTTTTATATTCTACAAGCTTCTCTGTCCCCCTATGGAGAAGACCAATATGAGGATCCGCACGATCTACAACCTCTCCATTCATTTCTAGAACGAGACGAAGGACACCGTGAGCTGCTGGGTGTTGAGGCCCAAAATTGAGGGTAAAATTCTTAAGTTCTTTTTGAATCATTTTATTGAAAATAATTATAAAATTTCACATAAATCAATAAATTCCATATAAAAACCACCACCCTGGCCAATAAAAGAAATCCTTTATTAACCGTCTTGGGTGGTTTATCTTATTAAGAAAATATTTCTAGACTTTGATTGCAGGTACCTCTTCAAATGTGTGATACGCTGGAGGAGACGGAAGAAGCCACTCTAATGTTGGTAAGAAGTCGTCCTTCAGAACTCCAGTTGTAGCAACAGGCGCGTTTAGAGGGAAGTTATCCTTCGCAACACCCCAAGGGTATTCGCCACACTCCTCATCAGATGTTAATGTACGGTAAACAACATAAAGGAAGAATAGAGCACCAAATACAGATACGTATGAACCATAACTAGCAATTGCATTCCAACCTGCATAAGCATCTGGATAGTCAGGAATACGACGAGGCATTCCTGCAAGTCCTAGGAAGTGCATTGGGAAGAATGTTAGGTTCACCCCTGTGAAGAATAGCCAGAAGTGAATCTGGCCTAGAGCTTCAGGATACTGAAGACCTGTAATTTTTCCAATCCAGTAGTAATATCCCGCAAATAGAGCGAAGACAGCACCCATAGAAAGAACATAGTGGAAGTGAGCCACAACATAATAAGTATCGTGGAATGCGATATCAAGACCTGAGTTAGCCAGGATCACTCCTGTTAGACCACCAACTGTGAATAGGAAAATAAATCCTACAGCGAATAGCATTGGTGTTTTAAACTCAATACTACCACCCCACATAGTAGCAATCCAACTAAAGATCTTAATACCGGTTGGAACCGCAATAATCATTGTTGCTGCTGTAAAGTACGCACGGGTATCGATATCTAGACCAACTGTATACATGTGGTGAGCCCATACAATGAACCCAAGAACACCGATACTTAGCATAGCGTAAACCATTCCAAGATAACCAAAGACAGGTTTACGAGAGAATGTAGATACAACTTGACTTACAATACCAAATCCAGGAAGAATAAGAATATAAACTTCAGGGTGTCCAAAGAACCAGAATAGGTGTTGGAAAAGAACAGGGTCACCACCACCTGCTGGGTCGAAGAAACTTGTGTTAAAGTTTCTATCTGTTAGAAGCATTGTAATCCCCCCTGCAAGAACAGGAAGAGATAAAAGAAGTAGGAATGCTGTAATTAGAACAGACCACACGAATAAAGGTAAACGGTGGAAAGTCATTCCTGGTGCACGCATATTAAATACTGTGGTGATAAAGTTAATAGCACCTAAGATACTTGCAGCACCTGAAACGTGTAAACTAAAGATAGCTAAATCTACAGAACCTCCCGAGTGTGCTGTAATGCTACTTAAAGGAGGATAAACAGTCCAACCTGTTCCTGCCCCTACCTCAACTAATGCTGAGCAAAGAAGAAGGATAAGAGAAGGAGGAAGAAGCCAGAAACTGATGTTGTTTAAACGAGGGAAAGCCATATCAGGGGCTCCAATCATTAAAGGGACAAACCAGTTCCCATACCCTCCAATTAAAGCAGGCATAACCATGAAGAAAATCATCAAGAATGCGTGAGCTGTAATGATCACGTTATATAATTGATGGTTTCCAGCTAAAATTTGGTTTCCTGGTTGGGCTAATTCCATACGAATTAGAAGCGAGAAACATGTTCCTAGTAGGCCAGAAAACCCACCAAAAAGAAGGTATAATGTACCAATATCTTTATGGTTTGTTGAGAACATCCAACGTTCTACGAATTGCATTTTTCTTTTATTAAAAATTTTTAGAAATCCAAGGATGGGGAATAAAACCCATAAATTTTGGGATTAAACCCATAGAATAGGTTTTCTTTTTCCTATACATTTAATATAAATAGGATAAACTTTATAAATACAAAGATTATAACACGAAGGATTAAATACCTTTGTATACAAAGTTCTCATGAGGGGCACCCCCCTTTTCTTTATTAAAACAAATAAAAGGCGAACCTTTTCTCATTTATAGGGACATTTTACCTACACCTGCTAGAGACATACTTACCCATTTATCCTGGATATCTTTGTCTCCACTTGCTAGAGCCTGATAAGCTTTACCAGAAGCTCGTTGGCGGAAAGAAGCAGACCAAGATTCTAGATTTTTACCTGAACCTCCACCTGTATTTCCTTTAAGTAGACCCCAAGATCCTTGAGCCATTGAAGATTTTAGAGAACCTCCAAGGCCCCCTACAAGAGCTTGTGAAACCCATGAAGTAAAGTTTTCTGAAGAAGAAGAACTTACAAAGCTCCACCCAAGGACTTTTTGTGTTAGAATTTTGTCTTCTTTTGAAGCTGTAACACTTCCCTGCGGAAGAGAGATTGTTTCTGCATCAAAGTTAAAAGACTTCCATGTGTTGCAAAGTTCTTCTTGAGAAGATTTACTTGTCTCAAGACCTTCTGCAACTTTTTGTTTTACACCAATACCACGAAGTTCAAGAGATCCTCTGATATCTTTACCATATTGTTTAGATACAAAGAAGATGAAACCAAGGAAACCTAGAGCTACTAGAATTTCTTCGTTGTAAATGATGATACCTTTTGAACTAAAGACAATAAAACCTAAGAAACCAGCTGTAAGAAGTTGTGTGGTATTAAAACCTTTCTCTTCTTTTTTTTTAAGAGATTTCTTTTTATTGCTTTGTTTTATACTTTTTTTAGACACTTTAGGCATTTTATTGGTCTTTTTAGTCATTTTTCATCAAATGATGATCCTTTCGACCCCCAATAAAGAAATTGAGGATCCTTAATCAAAAAACGTTCTTATTTCTTAGAAACTCCTGAATTTTGTAAAGCAAATAGATCAAAAGTGTTCAGGTAAACACTCTTAGTAGAGGAACCCTCAAAACCAGAGGTTTGTCCCGAAATTACTGATTCTCTTACATCTTTGATTACAAGAGAACTAAGACGTCGGTCCTCACAAGCTTTCTTTAAAGCGAATTCTTTTAGGAAAGGAACAATAGTTTTATTCCAATTAGAAATACGCCATGAGAAGATATGCTTAAGGGAAGCGAATGAACTAAGAGATTTTAGGCTTTCTGAAAAACTTGAGTAATCAAAAGAAGCACCTAAAAGGTTTTCCATTACTGGAGGTAAGCTTAAACGCCCTTTTAAATCAAGTACCTCAGATGATGAGTCTTTCGAAGAAAGACTATCTTGAATCTGTGTTTTGTTACGATACTTTGTAAGACGGCTTAACCCTGGAAGGTAAAACTTCACACAAGCTCCGTAAAAAGCGAAGAAAACAACGCAAAGCCAGAAATACTGGGAAAAATACGTTACGTGGTCTAATTGAGGCATATTATAAATTATATTTAAAATATTCCGGGAAAGTGGCTGAGCGGCTAAAGGCGGCAGACTGTAAATCTGTTGATTATATCTACGTAGGTTCGAATCCTACCTTTCCCATATAGATATGAAAAGTTCTTTGATTGAATTTTTCCCCTTAACCTTTCATCAATCTAATGAATTCAATATCAATTGTTCCTCTTAAACGGAAGTAAATCACTAAAATCGCTAATCCGATTGCTGATTCCGCTGCCGCTACCGTAAGGATAAAGAGTGCAAAGACTTGACCTAATAGGTCATCTAAAGATACTGAGAAACTTAGAAGATTTAGATTTATCCCTAGAAGCATGAGTTCTATACTCATTAAGACAAGGATGATATTCTTTCTATTTAGATAGATTCCTACAAGGCCTAAAAGGAAAACCACAAATGAAACATGGAGTGAATGAATTAAACTCATTATTTCTTAATTGATTCTTTTTTATTCCTCATCAAGATGATAGGATTTGAACCTATGACCTTCTGTTCCCAAAACAGATGCGCTACCAAGCTGCGCTACATCTTGGACTTTTATTTATTCCTTTTTCAGGGAGTGATGGACTCGAACCATCCACTACGACTTAGAAGGTCGTTGTTTTATCCACTAAACTAACCCCCCATCAATGGGCTGACCTCGAAGACGGGTTTATCCATATATAATATTTATTTTATTTAAATACTACAGATATTATTTATTTCTTTTAAGATGGGCAGTTTATACAGATAATATGGCAGAAAATAAAGATGATAGAGAAACTGAAATAAAACTTAATTTCAAATGAAATTAACTTTTTCCAGTTAACCCTCCCCCCCTATAATCCCCCCCTCCCATTTATCATTTAAGATAAATTTTCAAGGATTATAGAATGGATCCAAAATCTTTTATTGATTTCAAATCCAAAAATGAAAGACCTTTTAAAAAGGATTATGAAAAAGTTTTTCTTTTTCTCTTTTTTTAAGGTAAATTCTTATTGTTTGCCCACTATCGGACTTGAACCGATAACCCGTAAGGGAGCAGATTTTAAGTCTGCCGTGTTTACCAATTTCACCAAATGGGCAAATTGACTCACGTCATATCATCGAGTAGTTCAAACAAATAAATTTTATTTTAGCGCGGGTATAGATTAATGGTAAATTATCTGCCTTCCAAGCAGAAGATAAGGGTTCGATTCCCTTTACCCGCATTAATTTTTTCTATCTTGTTAATAGGATAAAACTCTTTGATAATTGTGGTTATAAAATCCAGGAGAAAAGGGATTCGAACCCCTAACCTGCGGTTTTGGAAACCGTTGTTCTACCATTGGAACTATTCTCCCAATTTAAGGAATTTTTCCTCAAGATATAAAAAGACAGAGGATTGAATAAGGTTTAGAGAAAAATATTCAATTCTCTCTTAATTATTTAGGGGTACTTACATAAAGGGAGTATTTATTATTATGACCTATCTCTCTTTAGGGAGGACACCCGATAATCGATTAAAAATCTTTCGTATCTTTCAATTTAATAATATGACGTGAGTCAATAACCGAATGGTTTATTCTATAAGGTTAATTAGATTATTTGTATCTCATCCCTTACGGGGATCGAACCCGTGTTGCCGCCTTGAAAAAGCGATGTCCTAACCACTAGACGAAAGGGACTTCCTGAAGCGGATAGAGGGAATCGAACCCTCATCTGAGCTATGGCAAAGCCCTACTCTACCGTTGAGCTATACCCGCTCAGGAACGAAGAGGTCTTTTGAGGAAGACCTTCATCGGTATCTTTAGAGAAAACCTCATCTAAATCTTCGTGTAAATACCCCTAGAAGGCCCCTCTATTGGCTTTTAGCCGATGAAAGGGGTAGTCTTCAATAGAAAAGATAAAAACTAAAGATTTCCGATGTTTTCATTCCGACCTTTTAAGGTAACCAGTCATTTCCAATCATAAGCCCAGAGACAAAAAAGACCCAAGCTAAAGAAAGGGGTAAGAATACTTTCCATCCAAGTCTCATTAGTTGATCATAACGATAACGAGGGAAAGAAGCACGGACCCAAATGAACCCAAAGAGGAAAAAGGCAGCTTTTAAACCAAGCCAGAATCCAGGTGGCATGAAATCAAAGGAAGATAGGATTGGTAAAGGTAACCAACCCCCTAAGAACATGATAGAGCAAAAAGTACACATAAGAATCATGTTCCCGTATTCTCCTAAGAAGAATAAAGCGAAAGCCATAGAAGAGTACTCGACGTTATATCCAGCAACAAGTTCAGCTTCAGCCTCTGGTAAGTCAAAAGGAGCTCTGTTTGTTTCTGCTAAACAAGAAATGAAGAACATAATAAACAGAGGGAAAAGAGGAACGGCAAACCAAACCTCTTTTTGACTTTCTACAATTTCTGTAAAGTTAAGAGACCCTGCAAAAATAAGAGTAGAAATAAGAATAAGGCCAAGAGAAACCTCGTATGAAACCATCTGGGCTGTTGATCTTAAAGCCCCTAGGAATGCATATTTAGAGTTACTTGACCAACCCGCCATAATAACACCATAAACACCAAGAGAAGAAACTGCAAATAAGTAAAGAACTCCAATATTTAGATCGCATAATACTAACCCGTCTCCAAAAGGAATAACAGACCATGAAATTAATGCAAGCATAAAGGTTAATACTGGTGCAGCTAGGAAAATCATCAAGTTGGCATTACTTGGGAGGACTGTCTCTTTCACCATTAATTTTAGACCATCTGCAATAGGTTGGAGAATTCCAAACACACCTACTACGTTAGGACCTTTCCTCCTTTGGATTGAACCCATAACTTTTCTTTCTGCCAGAACCATGAAAGCGATTCCTAGAAGTAATGGGACAACTAGACCTAGAATTTTTAAAAGTACTCCTAAAAAATATGACATGGAGAATTTTTTTTCATTCATATCGATAAGGATTTTTTACAAAATCCTTTTGTCTTTAAGTGTTAACCGTGGTAGGATTCTTTCCTATCGAATAGGATTCTTTCCTACCCCATTGAGTGTGATAGGACTCGAACCTACGGCCACCAGGTTAAAAGCCCGATGCTCTACCACTGAGCTACACACCCATAATACGGATAGAGGGACTTGAACCCCCACGAATTTCTTCATTGGTGCCTAAAACCAACGCGTCTGCCAATTCCGCCATATCCGCAAAAAGGGTATCTCTTGACACCCCAAAAACAAGACGGTTATTCACTCATTTTTAATTATAATCCTCATCTTAGGATCTTCGTGTTTAATTTAAGGTTAAATTAGAATACGAATAGGATAAGGAAAGACATCATTAGAGCGAAAAGGGCAATAGCTTCTGTAAGAGCGAAACCTAGAATTGCATATCCAAATAGCTGCTTTGTTAATGATGGGTTACGTGCAACAGAGTTGATAAGAGATCCGAAGACAATACCAATACCTGCACCTGCACCAGCTAGAGCGATTGTAGCACAGCCAGCACCAATTAGTTTAGCACCTTCTAACATTTTAAGAATTAAAAGTATAAACAAGAGTAAATAAGAGTCCTTAAGAAGGACCTTATTGAAGAAGAATTTAACCTCAACAATAAACAAATGGTTAAAGAAAAAAAACTTTAACCATTATAAAGAGGAATAAGGGTTAGAATGATATCCATACTTTTATTCCAAGAAGCCCATATCTTGTTAGGGCAGATGTAGAAGAGTAGTCAATTTCTTGATTAAAGGTGTTAAGAGATGTTCTTCCAATATAAAGAGATGCTTTTTTTGCTTTCTCTTGTCGACCTAATCTCCCTGATATTAGGATCCTTATCCCTTTAATATGACCACCTTTTAAGAGACTTTGTGTTTCTCTTTTGATAGAACCAAAGATACGCTTATAGAAAATACGCTTTTTAAGTTCACTTTTGATGACTTCACTAATCCCTTCTGCACTTAAATAAGGTGTTTTTAGGACACCAGGTACAACAGAAGATTGAAGCTTAAAGTTTTTTCGTAGATTCTTTTCAAGTTTACTCTCAAAAGAAGTTTTAATACTTCTTACTAGGTTTTCTCTTAGGTTTTCTAAACCTTTTTCTCCATGAAGATTTTTCAAGTTGTCGTTTTTAAACTTCTTCCTTGATCTTTGATTAAGGAAGTTTTCCTTTTTGACTTCTTTAAAAGCCTTCTGTAGTTGAGAATTAGAGAAAACGTCTGGAGAGAGTTTCCCTTCTTTAGAAAGGATGTCAAGGATCTTCAGATAAGTATCTTTTTTTACTCTAGGATCAATAAGAGTAGAGTGAAAGAAAATACCAAAGAGACGTAAAAGTCTTGCTTTCTTTTTAAGATCCGGATTATTTAATCGATCAATAGAAGAAGGTTGAAGAAGAGAAGGTCCTTTAGTAGGAAAACTGTATGAAGAAGTTTCTACTTGAGGTTTCCCTAGATTTCGTCGTCGTCTCCAGAAAGAAGGTTTGTTTCTTTTTTCCGCTCTAGTAGGTTTTGCCCAGTAAAGAAAAACTTTGTGTTCTTTAGAGTTTCCTGTATATCCAATACGAGTTAAAGAACGTTTTTTACTTTGTCGAAAAAGATTTTGGAAATGTTTTCTAATTTTTAGGTCTCTTCCAAAAAGATTTGCATAGAAAAAAGAAGAATACCAAAAGGAATCATATTTTCTATTGATCTTTAGGCGTAAACTAATTGGGTTGGTCTTTTGAGCCATTTTCTATTATTTTTTACCTTTGTTTTTTTTCTTTTCTTTAGGGACAAAGAGTTTTCTTGTTGGTGCAAATTCTCCAAAATAATGGCCTATCATTTCTTCTTTTACAAGAAGTTTTTGGAAATTTTTCCCATTATGAATTTCGACCTCTAAACCAACGAATTCAGGAAGTATAAGGGACCTCCTAGAATAAATTTTAAGAGGATCCTTTGAAGGTTTCTTTTGATTTTTTACGACTGAACGAAGAAGTCCAAAATCCACAAAAGGTCCTTTCCAAACAGAACGAGACATTCTTGTATTTTTTTAGTTTATTTAAGTTGTTCGGTGAATAAAGAATAATAAATGGTTCTTTAATAAACTTCACATAGAACCTCACCTCCCAAGTTCATAGTCTTAGCTTCTTGGCACGAAAGAAGACCTAAATTTGTAGAAACAATAAAAGAACCATAAGGTCTTTCATGTATTTTAATATCTTTAGCCTTTCGGTAGACTCTACGACTAGGTTTACTTACTTGTTTTAAGTATGAAAACCCTCCTGGAATAAGGTGAAGAAGTATTTTAGGAAAATCTTTCTTGAAATTTCCTTTTGATTTCTCACTTTTTGAAGAAATTTCAAAATCTTCTATGTATTTAAGGCGTTTTAAAGCAATAGCTAACCTCCAGGTCTTATGAGTCCAGGGCATAGAAACTAAAGGATCTCCTAGGCGTTGAGCGTTTTGAACACGTGAATAGAAATTTGAGAATGTATTCATATTCTTATTACCATGATTTTTTTGAAAGACCAGGAATTAAACCTCGAGACCCTAAATCTCTAAGGGTTAACCTTGACAATTTACAGAACCTATAAACACTTTTGCTTCTACCAGTTAAAATACATCTGTTAAGGATTCTTCCTTTCGATGCATTTCTTGGTAATCGATTAAGTTGTGAGATAAATTCTAATCTTTTTTCTAAAGGAATAGAAAGATCATTAATTAAACCTAAAAGGAGGCGTCGCCTTACTTCATACTGTTTAAAGAGTTTTCGTTTCTTTATATCCTTGTATATACGCTTTTTCATGGCTTTAAGGTTTAATCTTTCTTTTCTTTATTTAGGGGCAGCCCCGTGTATGAGTAGGCGAGGGGTTTCTTTTTTGAATTTCCTTTAGAAATCAATGTGATATGAAAACCTGTAGGTCTTCTGAAGATTTCATACGAAACTTCACACTGAGGCCAAAGGAAAAATTGAGTAGAACCGAAATGAAGATTCCCTTGAGAATCAAGATTTTCTATAGGAACTCCTGAAAAATCTACGAATTTTGGTAAAACAATAAAAATAAGGTTTTTTAAAAACGAGTTCATTTTCTCACCCCTTAAAGTTAATTGAAGACCTAGAGGTTGATCTTTTTTAAGTTTAAAACCAGCTAAAGGCCTTTTTGCGTAATTTGTTTTAGGAGTTTGTCCCGTTATTGTAAGTAAAGCTAAAAAAAGGTTAGGTAAGTTTTCTGGTGTTCGAAGGTTTGCTCGTATAATCACCTTATCAATTTTAGGAAGAGATTCTAAAGATATTTTTTTCTCTCCTTTTTGTGAAAAATCAAGGGATTTTAGACTTAAATGAAACATTTTCTTGTCATTTTTTTCTATTCTTTTGTATGATCTCCTTATTTTTAGAAAAGATAAGGAGATATAGAAGCAATTTTACTTCGTCCAGAACTACGAAGTTCATAAGATCCTAAAGAATTTACACGTGTTCCAATAGGATCCCCTTTTTGGTTTACAAGAACTACAAGATTTCTCCCAAAAGAATATTTTAAATGAGTATATCTTTTAGTTTTTTTCTTAAGTTCAACAATAACAGCTTTATAAACTTTACCTTTTTTTACACGGGATCTATGAGAAGGTAGAGCTTCTTTGACAGAGACAGTAATCATATCTCCAATTTTTAGTTTGGGTTTAGGTTGTCCTATACAGAAAAGCTTTTTAGCCCCTGAATTATCAGCAGCTCCAAAGAAAGTACCATGAGTTTTCATTTTTTTTGAATAAAAGCAGTTTTAAAAGGTAATTTAGCAGCCCCTAAAGCACAAGCTTGTTTAGCATCTTCCAAACTTACCCGATCAATCTCAAATAGAACCTGTCCGGGACGTACAAGAGCTGCCCAATGAGAGTGTGGTCCTTTTCCTTTTCCCATACGTATTTCATTAGGTTTAGCAGAAATACTTACGGAAGGGAAGACACGAATCCAAATTTTCCCAGAACGTTTTAAGTATCTGGTGATGGCACGTCTAGCAGCTTCAATAGACCTAGCATGTAATTTTCTGGGTTCAAGGGCTTTAATCCCGCAGAATCCAAAAATAAGGTCGGTTTTAGCTGTAAGAGTGGCTTTAGGAATAATTCGTCGATTTCGGGGTCCTTTTTTCTTGATATAAGAAAAATTAAGTCTTCTATGAAACTTCCGAAATTTCGTTTTCTTTGGAGCAAGCATTCTTGACGTATATTTTTGTAAGATATTTTATTAAAAAGAGCCAGTCCAGCCGCAGGTTCCCCTACGGCTACCTTGTTACGACTTCACCAGAGTTACCAAGCTGGCCTTAGTTCCTAAAGACCTAAGAATAGAAAGAAGAGAAACTCTCACAAAGAGAGAAGAAAAAGTTTTCTTTCTATTCATAGATTTAAGATTTTTAGATCAACCCGACTTCCCCGGTGTGACGGGCGGTGTGTACAAAGCCCGAGAACAGATTCACCGTGGCATGCTGATCCACGATTACTAGTGATTCCAGCTTCATGATCTCGAGTTGCAGAGACCAATCCGAACTAGGATAATTTTTTAGGATTTGCTCCGACTTAAATCATTGCATCCCTTTGTGATTACCATTGTATCACCTTTGTAGCCCAACCCATAAGGGCCATGAGGACTTGACGTGATCCCCACCTTCCTCCCACTTCTCATGGGCATTACGAAAAAGCAAATGAAAAATTTCGAAGGGGTTGCGTCCGTTATAGGATTTAACCAAACATTTCACAACACGAACTGCCGACAGCCATGCAGCACCTGTCTTTTATTAGATCAATCCCCTCTTAAGGGAAAGAAAAAAAAGATGTCAAGGGTTGGTAAGGTTTTGCGCGTATTATCGAATTAAACAAGATGATCCACCACTTGTGCGAGCCCCCGTCAATTCCCTTGAGTTTCAGCCTTGCGACCGTACTCCCCAGGCGGAGTGTTTAACGCGTTAGCTAGACCTCGGATCATTAAGACCCAAAGTGAACACTCATCGTTTACGGCGTGGACTAAAGGGGTATCTAATCCCTGTTGCTCCCCACGCTTTCGTCCATTAGCGTCAGTCGAGACCCAGAAAGTTGCCTTCGCTTTCGGCCTTCCATCACATCTTCGCGAATTTAATCCCTACACATGACATTCCACTTTCCTCTATCTGACTCAAGACCTATACTTATCAAAGATAAACCAAAGGAGTTCTCTGGGATGGCTCTTTGAACTTATAAGTCCGCCTGCGGACCCTTTACGCCCAGTCATTCCGAATAACACTTGTCCCCTCCGTTTTACCGCGGCTGCTGGCACGAAGTTAGCCGGGACTTTTTGGTTGGATTCAGTCATAATCTTTTATCCAACTAAAGGGTTTTACTACCCGAAGGTTTCCTTCACCCACGCGACATAGCTAGATCAAGCTTTCGCTCATTGTCTAAGATTCCCTACTGCTGCCTCTATCATTGAGTCTGGGCCGTGTCTCAGTCCCAGTGTGGCTGATCAACCTCTCAGACCAGCTAAAGATCTTTGGCTTGGTGAGCCTTTACCTCACCAACTACCTAATCTTACGCAAGCTCATCTCCTACCGGACTTGGCCTTTACCTATTTATGGCTATGTAGAAGGTAGATTCTTACGCGTTACTCACCCGTTCGCCACTCACCATTAGATGACTTTAAAGTTCATCTATTTAGTGCGTTCGACTTGCATGTATTAGGCTTGTCGCAAGCATTCATTCTGGGCCGGGATCATACCCTATTATTCTACCCTTTTTTCTCCCAATCTTATCAGTACCTAAAGGGTCTATTCTCTCTTTTCTTCCTAGACTTTTATTCCAGTATTTAAGAGATTTTATTCAAAACCTTTCTTTTTCTCCCATATCCCTGCGAGATCCCTTTAAATTCATTTAAGGACCCTTCTGGGGGTATTTACGGGAAGGTTTGGATAGGGTTTCTAGTCGAAGATTAAACCTTTGTTTCTTGGGCACTGGCAGACTTGAACTGCCGACCTTTCGCTTATCGGGCGAACGCTCTAACCAACTGAGCTACGTGCCCTGGGGAAAGGTCCCCGAAGGGACCTATATAGATGAGATTTTTTTAAAGGTCTCGTTTCTAGCCCCCATAACTAGAAAGATATATACCTTTGGCTTTTTCATGCCTGGAAAGACTCGAACTCTCAACTTTCAAATCCGTAGTTTGATACTCTATCCAATTGAGCTACAGGCACAGGATATTTTCTCTATGGGATTCCCACAAAGAAAATAATCCCCTGGATAAGAAAAGAAAAAATAGGATTTTCCTTATCCACAAAGGCCTCTTTCTCTACTAAGGGTGTTTACCAGAACACAAACCTACAATTCAATCAAATATCTAGTGAATAATTATTAGTGTAGGTGGATAGCGTCATTAAGATAAATACAAGTAAGGATTGTAAATACATAAGCCTGAAGACTAGCAACACCAAGTTCAAGTCCTGTAAGACCGAAGACAACTAGGAAAGGGCCTAGAGCACCAACAGCAAGGATACCTCCTACTGAAAGCATTGTCCAAGCGAATCCACTTAGGATCTTAACAAGTGTGTGTCCAGCCATCATATTGGCAAATAATCGAACACCTAAACTAATAGCTCTGAAAGAGTAAGAAACAACTTCAAGAACTACAAGAAGAGGGGCTAAAGCTAAAGGAGCTCCTGCTGGTAAGAAGAAGCTAAGGAAATGAAGACCGTGCGTCATTATTCCAATAAGAGTAACACCCACAAAAATAGAAATAGATAGTCCAAAAGTAACTACCATATGACTTGTAGAAGTGAAACTATAAGGGATCATACCAATTAAGTTTGCTGAAAGGATGAAAACAAAGATAGCAAAGATAAATGGGAAATAAGGTCTTCCTTTTGGCCCAACTTGGTTTTGTACCATGTCATAGATAAAATCATATGTCATTTCAACAATAGATTGCCAAATTGAAGGGACAAGGCGTCCTCCTTTTACAGTAGCGAACCAAATAAGAATACTTACAAGTCCTGTACCTGCAAGTAAAAATAGAGAAGAGTTAGTGAAACTAATATCAAAAGGACCTAATCTGAAAGGAATTAGACAATTAATAGCAAATTGGTCCAGAGGTGAAGATATTAATGGCACAAAAATAGAATTATTCATTATAAGAACTTTCTTTTTATCTATTATATAACCGGAAGGTTCATTATATAACCGGAAGGTTCGTTATATAACCTCGTGGTTATTTACCTAAGATCAGGAGACTTATTGTCCACCCCACCAATAGATACTTACGAATAGGAATAGCCACACAACATCGACAAAGTGCCAATACCAAGCAGCCGCTTCAAATCCAAAGTGGTGAGAAGGAGTAAAGTGACCAAAATGTTGACGGAATAGACAAACTGTAAGGAAACAAGTTCCTATAAATACGTGGAATCCGTGGAACCCAGTAGCAAGGAAGAATGTACATCCGTAAACACCGTCAGAAATACTGAAAGGTGCTTCTACATACTCAAGACCTTGGAGTCCTGTGAAGATAATAGCGAGAACTATAGTAACAATTAATGAAATAATTGCTTGTTGCTTTTCACCGCATAGAATTGCATGGTGTGCCCAAGTTACTGAAGCACCTGAAAGAAGAAGAATAAGTGTGTTAAGAAGAGGAACTTCCCATGGACTTAATACTTCGATTCCTTTAGGTGGCCAGATTCCTCCAATTTCGATTGCTGGTGCAACGCTTGAGTGGAAGAATGCCCAGAAGAAGGCAAAGAAGAACATAATCTCAGATACAATGAAAAGGATCATACCCCAACGAAGTCCTGTTTGAACTGCTTTGGTATGGTGACCTTCATATGTAGCTTCTTTGGTTACATCACGCCACCAAACTGCCATTGTGTATAAAAGGCTTAAGAACCCAAAACTAAAGAGAAGACCTCCATTTTGGTAAGCGTGCATCCACATTACAGCACCAAATGTAGTACAAAGGGCTGCGAAAGCCCCTAGAAGGGGCCATGGACTTGGATCAACAAGGTGAAAAGGGTGTCTTTGTAAAGTAGAACTTGACATAATTAAAGTTTATTCTTCTAATTTATTTGTTACCCACTGGATATAATCATCGACAGGTACAGATTCCACAACAATAGGCATGAACCCGTGGTTTACACCGCAAAGCTCGCTACATTGGCCGTAGAAGATCCCTTCACGTTTGATGAAAAGACTAACTTGGTTTAAACGTCCTGGGATGGCATCACACTTGACACCTAAAGAAGGAATTGCCCAGCTGTGAAGAACGTCCGCGGCTGTAATGATTACGCGGATATGTGTTTGGACTGGAAGAACTACACGATTATCCACTTCTAGTAAACGAAGTTGTCCAGGTTCTAGATCATCTTCAGCTACCATATAAGACTCGAATGCCAGACCTTCGTCATCACTCGTATTATAATCTGAATACTCGTAAACCCAATACCATTGGTGACCTACTGCCTTTAATGTTACTGCTGGATCTACCATTTCTTCTGTTGAATATAGAAGTGCAAAAGAAGGAAGAGCAATTAGAATTAGGATAAGACTTGGTGTTACTGTCCATACAATCTCGATAAGAGTACCATGTGTGATTTTGTAAGGAACTGGGTTTCTTTCCGCATTAAAGTGATAAAGAGTACGCCCAAGAATCCACATTACAAAAGCAAGAATGAATGCAAGGATGAACATTAAGTCATGATGGAGTTCAATAATACCTTCCATCACTGGTGTTGCAGGGTCCTGGAAACCTAGTTGCCAAGGTTCAGCTGCATCACATAAAAATTCACGAAATAATTTCATGATTCTTTTCTTTTTATTCCAAAGATCTTCAAGGAGGATCTAATGATAATAAATCATTGAAAGATTTGTGTCTTTTTCCCTCTCCTTGAAAGATGATAAATCATTGAATGATTATTTTTTTAACTCCCCAAGTTGGATTTGAACCAACGACCGAATGGTTAACAGCCATTCGCTCTACCACTGAGCTATTGAGGATATCCATGAATGGGACGATATACCGTATATCTTTCAATATACGGGGTTTCATCGCCCTTAAGAGGCTTTCTGGATTGTTCTAGAGAACTCTCTTGCATTCTGTTCAAACACTTCTTGGCGTTTTACCTTTGGATCATTATGAAGGGTTAAAAGAATTGCTCCTATCATAGCGACTAAAAGAATAAAACTAGCCATAAAGAAATAATAAAAATAATATGTGTAAATGACTTGACCAATTGCTTCGATTCCTGTTTTTTGGGCTAAAGTTTCTCCCCAGTGTAAATACTCTGGAAGAATCTCTGACTCATAAGAAGGTCCTAGAGATAGGAGATTTAAAGGTACAAATTCTTTATCAAGGCCAATGACAACCTCTAAAAAGAATATAAGACCAATACCCCCTCCAACAGGTAAGTACCGTAACATACTTTCCTGCTTTTCTTCTACCTTAATATTAAGCATCATAACCACGAAAAGGAATAATACGGCGATGGCCCCAACATAAACGACTAAGAAGATCATTGCAAAAAAATCTAAGCCTTGAAGAATTAGAATTCCACTAACATTGACAAATACAAGTATTAGGTATAAAACAGAATAAACTGGGTTATTCGCTCTTATAACCATGATAGAAGAACTAATTCCTAAAGCTGCAAAAGCTGCTAAAAATAAATTCATTTTAAAATCTATGGAGAATCTTTTATGAGAATGAAAGTGCCGCCGCGTGGCTTAATAGGAAGAAAGGCGAAGGATAAAGGAAGATAAATAGAATCCCAAAGAATGATAGACCTAGAAGAAGACCTTTTTGAGAATCAATAGGAAGAATAGGTTTTAATTCAACTTCATCTGCTTTATGGAAGTACATAAGTTTAATAAGGCTTATGTAATAGAAACAACTGATAACACTTGATAATACACCTAATATAGCTAGAGAATAAAGAGATGCATCTAATGCTGCAAAGAATAAGTAGAACTTACTTAAGAATCCTGCTAAAGGAGGTATTCCTGCCATTGAGAATAAAGTAATACTCAATGTTATAGCTAGAATAGGACTCTTAAGGTTAAGATTCTTAAGATCTAGGAGGAATTTAGGTTCCCCTTCTCGAGTCCGTAGACTTAATACAACACTGAAAGCGTTGATTGTCATGATCATATAAACAAGAAGGTAAAGGAAAATCCCTTGTAAACCTTGTAGAGTTCCTGTAGCGAGTCCAATAAGCATATAACCTACGTGACCAATAGAACTAAAGGCTAGAAGTCGTTTGATTTTCACTTGTCCTAAAGCACCAAAAGATCCAAAGACCATTGAAGCTAGACTACAGAAGAAGAAAATCTGTTGCCATGAGAAAAGGAAATCAAAAAATCCTAGGTAAAAGACTCTTATAAGAACCCCAAATAGAGCTAATTTAGGAGCAATAGAGAAGAAAGCTGTAATCACTGTAGGAGCTCCTTCATAAACATCAGGGGACCACATATGGAAAGGAGCCGCACTTACCTTGAACAGGAAAGCAACACTTAAGAATAGGAGACCAACAACAATAGAACCTTGTGTGAAAAGATCAGTAGGCCCTACTCCTGTAAATAGGAGTCCCAAGTCTTCAAAGTTAGTTGTTCCTGTTAAACCGTAGATAAGAGAAGCTCCAAAAAGAAGGAACCCTGATGAGAAAGCACCTAGAACGAAATACTTAAGACCAGCCTCTGTAGAATATTCGTTATCTCTCTTTAAAGCAGCGAGAACGTAAAGACCTAAACTTTGGAATTCAATAGCTAAATAAAGAGAAATAAAATCGTAAGAAGAGACCATAAGCATTAGACTTAGAGTAGCAAGTAAAAGAAGGATAATAAACTCAAAAGCTTTTATTCTTTCTTGAGGTAAATAAGCAAAACTAAGTCCAAAGATACATAAGGTGCTAATTAAAATAAGACTTTTTAAAAAGGCAGACATCCCGTCTATGATTAAAGTATTATAACATAAAATCATATTCATTAATGGGGACTCACATAAAAGAATAAATGTGAAGACAAGGCATAAACCTCCAATCCATAATTGATGAGAAGTCATATCAGACTCTCTTCCTTTTTCATACCAGACACCATAACCTAAAAGTGCTGATAATCCAAGAAGTAAAAAGGTTTCGGGGATAAGTCCTAAGAAATCAGATTCAAATAAATAAAACATTTTTTATCTTAATAAATTGACTTATATAATCTTTCCATCCGCTCTTGAGAAGTTTTCTAGAAGGTTATAAACAGAAGCGTGAATTTCATTTAAGAATACTTCAGGATAAATACCCATCCATAGAACCCCTAAGATTAAAGGAACAAAAATAAAGAACTCTCTACGGTTCAAGTCTGAATATGTAGAGATAAAATGTGGTTTAAAGGCACCAAAGGCTACTCGATTATATAACCATAGAGAGTATGCGGCCCCTAAGACCATTCCTGTCGCTCCTAAGAAGCAAATGAAAGGATTTGAGACAAATGTACCTGAAAGAACCATGAACTCACCTACAAAACTACTTGTTCCCGGTAAACTGATATTCCCCATTGTAAAGAATAGGAAAACCGCTGAGAGAAGGGGCATTGTATGAACACTTCCTCCATAGTATCTTAAAAGACGTGTTTTATATCTATCATAAAGAACACCAATACAAAGGAAGAGAGCTGGTGAGACTAGACCGTGACTCAGCATTAGAAGAATACTTCCTTCTACTCCTAAAGGATTTAAACTAAAGAGCCCTAATGTCACAAAGTTCATATGAGCTACTGAAGAATAAGCAATAATCTTTTTTAAATCAACTTGTCGGACTGTTGTTAAAGATGTATACATCACAGCAATTACACTCATTGTAAAGACTAATGGGGTGAAGTAAAGGGATGCATCCGGGAATAGAGGGATAGAGAATCGTAAGAAACCATAAGTCCCTAATTTTAGAAGAATCCCTGCCAGAATCACAGATCCTGCAGTAGGGGCTTCTACGTGAGCTTCAGGAAGCCAAATATGTACGGGAACCATAGGAACCTTGACTGCAAAAGAAGCAAAGAATGAAAGCCAAAGGATAATTTGGGCCATTTCACTGAATTCCGCTGTATACAGAAGTTCTACTTGTGTTGTTCCTGTCTGTGAGTAAATCATTAAAATTCCTAATAGCATTAGGACTGAACCTAAAAGGGTATATAGGAAGAATTGATAAGCTGCTCGAATTTTTCTTTCCCTTGATCCAAAGATACCAATGATAAAGAACATTGGAATAAGTACGCTTTCAAAGAAAACGTAGAAAAGGAATAGGTCTAAAAGACAGAAGACAGCAATCATAAGACTTTCCAGAACAAGGAAAGCAATTACATACTCTTTTTGTCTTTCAATACTTTCCCAACCAGCCAGAAGGCATAAAGGAATAAGGAAAGCGCTTAAAATGACAAAGAATAGGGAAATCCCATCAATACCTAAAATAAGATAAATGTTTGAAGTACCTAGCCAGGGGGCCTCATAAACAAATTGGAATTTTGTAGATGAAGGATCAAAAAAGATCCAACCCAGTAGAGAAAGGATAAAAGTTACAGAAGAAGTCAAAAGACCCCCAACTCTTATTGTATTCACCGAAGAGGAAGGCACGAAAGATAAAATAAGACTTCCTATTAAAGGAAGAAGAATTAATGTGGGTAAAAGATAAGAAATCACGATAAATTATTTATTTTCATGGACAAATAACGCCCTTTATTTAATTAAGGGACTTTTCCTCATCCGGGGCCTTCTCCCCCGCTAAGAAATAACTCATAAACCCTAGGCCAAATATAGACCATAGACGAGGGTCTACCCAAACCTCAAGTAGGTTCTCTAAACTTAATAATGTTAGTAAGAATGTTAAACCTAGAAGCATAACAAAAGCATAGTGGTAAATAAGCCCACTTTGAAGAAGGTGAATTTCGTGAACTATATTTCGGACTCCTTGAGTGATTCCAAATGGACCTAGGATTTCTAGAACACCTTTATCAATACTTTTAAATGATACATTGTAACCGAAACTTAATGCTGGTTGACCAATATAATCATTATATACTTTGTCGAAAAGCCAACGACGATTTAAGAAGGTATAAAGATTCTTCCCTAAAGAAGTTAATTTCATCTTATATACCATAGGACTTAGATAAGGTGAGTTAATAAATAAGCCTAAGAATCCACCTATACAAGTTAATACGAAAGGTAAATGCTTGATTGACTGATCAATATACTCAGCTTCTAATCCTGTATTGTGGGTTGGTAAATTTACTATAGCATTTTGCCAGAAAGGTGTACCAAGACCCACCATAAGTTCTTTTCCTAAGAATCCGCTAAAAAGACTACCAATCCCTAAAACTACTAGAGGGATCGCCATTTGGAATGGAGCTTCATGAATTCCTTGATAAGAGGCTTTTGGTCCTTTTGGTTCCCCTAAGAATGTTAGTGAGACTAAACGGAAAGAATAATAAGATGTACAGAATGCTGCACCACAACCTAAAATAAAGGTGAAATCACCACTTAAGGTAAAATGAGCATAAGACACCTCTAATAGAGCATCTTTCGAATAGAAACCACTTAAGAATGGAAACCCTACAAGAGCAAGAGACCCAAGAAGCATCATTGTGCTAGTAAATGGAAGACTTTGAGCTAATCCGCCAAGTCTTCTCATGTCTTGTTCTCCAGCCATTGCATGAATAACCGAACCTGCACCTAAGAAAAGAAGGGCTTTGAAGAAAGCGTGGTTTGCTAAGTGGAAAACACCTAAATCATAATGAGATAGACCACAGGCAAATACCATATATCCAAGTTGACTACAAGTAGAATATGCAATCACACGTTTTAGGTCGTTCTGGACAAGACCTGTTGTAGCTGCAAAGAATGCTGTCATTCCTCCAGCTAAAGCAATAACTCCTAAAGCGTCTGGAGCATACTCATAAAGAGGAGAACATCTTGCAATTAAGAAAACACCCGCAGTAACCATTGTAGCTGCGTGGATAAGGGCAGAAACTGGTGTTGGACCTTCCATAGCATCTGGAAGCCAAGTATGTAAACCGATTTGAGCGGATTTTCCGGTAGCTCCTACAAAGAGAAGAAGTCCAATAAGAGTGTACGCATGGAATTCCATTCCAAAGAATAGAATTTTCTCATCACTTAAATGAGGAGCACATGCAAAAATGCTTTCAAAATTGACACTTCCAAAGACTGTGTATAAAGCAAAGATTCCAAGACCAAGACCGAAGTCCCCGATACGGTTCATAATCATAGCTTTAATAGCAGACTTATTAGCCTGTAATCTGGTATACCAGAAATTAATAAGAAGATAAGAAGCTAACCCTACACCTTCCCATCCAACAAACATTTGAAGGAAGTTATCCCCTGTAATAAGAATCAACATAAAGAAAGTAAATAGAGAAAGATAGCTCATAAACCTAGGTAAGTGAGGATCTTCTCCCATATAAGAAGTTGAGTATAAGTGAACTAATGTACTCACAGAGGTTACAACTACACACATTGTTCCTGTTAAAGGATCAAAGAGAAGTCCCCAAGTAGCGTCCCAAGATTCGCTTAAGAACCAAGGACTAACTGAAAGAGTACAAGAACTCCCACAAATACCGACCTCATAAAAGACAGTACAACTAAAAAGGAAGGTTAATCCTAGAAGACTTGTTGTTAAGACTCCTGCTCCTCTACCTCCAAGAAAACGCCCGAAGCCTGCGGCCCCTATAAAACCCATAAGGGGAAGACCTAGAATGGACAAATACATCTATTTTGTTTTTTCTAATTTCTCATGGATATTATTGGATTCTTTTTATCCAATTCCATTAAAAGGTCTATTGACCTACCCGTTATTAGACTCGACGCTTCTTACGTAATCTACACCCATTATGTGGAAGACGTATTTGATCTTTTATACGTAAGATTTTTAACCGAGTCCCTGCTAAACCTCGACAACTATTATGTCGTCCTCTACCTACACCCTTTAAATGAATTATTACTCCCCGGTATCCTAGGTCTACTGCCTTGTTTCCTATGTTCTGTCCTGCTACAAAACTTGCATAAGGGCTTTTTCGTTTCTTACGCTTAAAACCGACAGACCCATTAGATCCCCAAGCTTTCACATCCTTATTTAAGTCTGTTAAGCTTATTATTGTATTTTTTAATCCCGCATTTATATGAACTATACCTATGCGTTTCTTAGGTATCCCACGACGTAAAAAGGATGTCTCCTTCTTCTGTCTTCGTAACTTATAATAATTACTTTTATTCCCTCCTTTTTCCGATCTGAGAGATAGACGAGAGAACCTTCTTAAATGATTGAATATTTCTAGACTTTTTCCTGTCTCGAATACCCCCTCTTTTCTTGAAAGGTTACGGGATTCCACTCCTGTATTATCTATTCCTTTTTTATTTTTTAACCAATAAGGAATTTTATTATATTTTCTAAGTCTTCTCAAACCTCTGTTGAAGCATTTCTCATGGTATGCTAGGCTTATTGGATCCTTAGGTCTTTTATAAAATTTCCTTCTATGATAATACGGGATGTAAGAATGACGACCCCCTTTTTCTCCTCTTAATGGAAGATTTTCTCTTTCTTTCAAAGAGACTCCTGAGTTTAGAAGAAGAAGCTTTTCTTCTTCCCAAGACTTTACTCTTTTTTCCCAGTGTCTTATTCTTTTAAGCCAAGATATAGGTCGCTCTTCCCACTCTCTAATCCAATATTTATTTTTCCTTGTTCTCTTTTTTAAATCTTGATATAGAGGTTTCCACCCCTTAAAAGATAGAAGACGCCCTTTTCTTGGGATTCTCTCCTTTTTAAAAGAGGACTTAAACAACTCTAAGGATTTTTTCTTAACTTCGTTTTTCATTATTTTTTCTTTTTAAATAATTAAAGATTCAGTTTTGTAATAAAAGAGACTAGAGAAACCTTTTTGATTTACCCTTTTCGGAAGAATACCAAGAATACAAGGCAAACTCTTTTTTGTTTCTGATTCTATTTTAAACCTAAGACTTTTTATTCTTTGATTTTTCTCTAAATACTTTTTACTTTGTATTTTGAAGAAACCTTCAATGAACCCTGAACCATTAGATTCGTTTCTTTCTTCACCGAGAAAAGATAAATTTCTTAGATATCCTTCACGTAGAATCTTCTCTATCTTAGGATCTTTAGATATTTCTTCTAAATTTTCTAGATTTTCCTTTTCTAAAATTAAGGCAAATCGTTTTTGACTAAAACACTTATTCAAAACGGATTCACTTAACTTTAGAAATTCATCCTTACTCCCTTCGTGGAAACTTAATTTCTCATCAATGGTGTAAAGAGGGCTTAAAACTTTTCTAAATTTTGAAGGAAGTCGACCTTCTAATACAGATAAATTTACAAATTTGGGAAAATCTTTCTCTTTAGAATATGATTGACCAAATAGAAGAGAGAAATTCTTCGATTTTGAGTCTTTCTTTTCATCAAAGACAAAGAATTTTTTAAAATTAATACGAGATTTTACTCTTGAATTAGATAAATCCTTATTAGGTTTAAAATTCCTATTCTTATTTTTCTCGTTTTTGTTAGGAGTTTTATATTCTCTAACAAAAGAAGTCATAATCTTAGAATTTATAGAAACATTTATTATATGGCGTGAGTCCATGAAAAAACTAGGCATAAAGGATTATTCCCAATCCAAAGCACCTTTTTTCCACTCGTAGACAAACCCTAAAGTAAGGATAAGAAGGAAGAAAATCATGGTCCAGAACCCAAAGAAACTAATTTCACCTAGTACAAGAGACCAAGGGAATAAGAAACTAACTTCTAAATCAAAAATAATAAACAGGATAGCAACGAGGTAGAATCGAATATCGAATTTTCCTCGGGCATCGTCAAAAGGATCAAAACCACACTCATAAGCAGATATTTTTTCAGGGTCAGCTTTTTGAGGAGCAACGATGAAAGGAATACCTACAAGAATAAGTGAAAGTCCTAAACTAATTATTAAAAATATAAAAATGGGAAAAAATTCGGTCATATTTTATAATACAAAAAGGTTGGGTTATAGGAAAATGATCAATAAAGCGAGTCGTTGGATGACTCTTGTCAGGGATTTATTCCTTTTTATGAAATAATAAAAAAATTAAAAACTAGGAATTATTCCAAGAAAAAGACCATTTTCATTGAAAAGAAAGGAAAAAGATCCTTTCTGAATCGGGAAAGACGGGACTCGAACCCGCGACTTTTGGCGTGACAGGCCAACACTCTAACCATCTGAGTTACTTCCCCTGTTTTAGTCACAATGGAACCCATAGATTAGGGTTCCATTGACTTAAAATCCGTGAATAGAAAATATTTTTCTATTTTTATGATGTTTGAAGGTTGTTAACGAAAGTTTCTGTATAATCTTTCACATATGAATCAACAAGTCCCATAAGCTCATCAGAAAGAGCTTTTTCATTGTGAATACGACTTAATAGACCTGAGTCTGCGTTTTTCACAAGACCTTCTTCATAAGCAGCGATGTCAGAGACTTCAAGTTTGTCAAGATATCCTTTTGTACCTGCATAGATAACAAGAACTTGAACTTCGAAAGGTAGGGGAGAATACTGCCCTTGTTTCAGAAGCTCTGTAAGTCTTTCCCCACGTTTTAGAGTGAATTGTGTAGCAGCGTCAAGGTCTGAACCGAACTGAGCGAAAGCGGCAACTTCACGGTACTGTGCTAGAGTAAGCTTAAGAGTACCTCCAACCTGCTTCATAGCTTTCACCTGAGCGGCAGAACCAACACGACTAACAGAAAGACCAACGTTTAGAGCCGGACGAACCCCTTTGTAGAATAGTTCTGTTTCTAGGAAGATCTGACCATCTGTAATAGAAATCACGTTTGTTGGGATATATGCAGAAACATCACCCGCTTGTGTTTCAATAACAGGAAGGGCTGTTAGAGATCCTGAACCTTCTTCATCAGAAAGTTTCGCTGCACGCTCTAGTAAACGAGAGTGTAGATAGAAAACATCTCCAGGGTACGCCTCACGACCAGGTGGTCGACGTAGAAGAAGGGACATCTGACGATAAGCTGTAGCCTGCTTACTTAAGTCATCAAAGATGATTAAAGCATGCATTCCATTATCACGGAAGTACTCAGCGATCGCAGAACCTGAATAAGGTGCTAAGAACTGTAGAGGAGCTGGATCCGAAGCTGTAGCAGCAACGATAACAGAATAATCCATAGCTCCTGCGTCAGCTAGAGATTTTGATAGGTGAGCAACTGTTGATCGTTTCTGACCAATAGCTACATAAACGCAATAAAGTTGTTTTGTTTTATCACCTGACTCAAAAGCTTCCTTCTGGTTTAGGATTGTATCGATAGCAACTGCTGTTTTACCTGTCTGACGGTCACCAATAATAAGCTCACGTTGACCACGACCGATAGGAACAAGACTATCAACAACTTTTAGACCTGTTTGAACAGGCTCAGAAACTGATTGACGTGCGATAATACCTGGAGCTTTCACTTCAACACGGGCACGCTTTACGTCTTTAAGTGGACCTTTACCATCAATAGGGTTCCCTAGAGCATCAACAACGCGACCAAGAAGACCTTTACCAATAGCAATGTCAACAATAGAACCTGTACGCTTAACTAGGTCACCTTCAAGGATAAGTGTATCGTTACCGAATACAACAACACCAACAGCTTGGTTTTCTAAGTTAAGAGCCATTCCTTTAATTCCGCTAGAGAACTCAACCATTTCCCCAGCTTGGACGTTTTTTAAACCATAAACACGTGCAATACCATCTCCTACTGAAAGAACACGACCTACTTCTTCGTATTTCAGTTCAACATAGTAGTCAGAGATACGCTTTTCTAGTAATTTAGAGAATTCGCTTCCTCCTGATCTCATTTGGATCTATTTTTATTTATTTCTTTATTTTTTAACTTCCTTAAAAAAAATCTACCTCCTTAAAAGGTTTTTTATAAGATCTTAAAAATCAAGATCTTTTATCCTCTCTGTGCATAAGAGGGTTCCATGGGGTTTGAAGATCAAAGCTTCTAAATTCTTGAGGCATCTCAAGAGGCTCATAGATCACACGTTTACTTGATTCATCATAACGAACTTCTGTAAACCCACTTAAAGGGAAATCCTTACGAAGAGGATACCCTTCAAAACCATAGTCTGTAAGAATTCTACGTAGGTCTGGGTGGTCTTTAAAGAAGATACCATAAAGATCCCAAGCTTCTCGTTCTGCCCACCCAGCATTGCTGAATAGGGAAGTGACGGAAGAAACACCTTCAAACTCATCCACCGAAGTTCTAACGCGAAGACGTGCGTTGGAAGAAACACTTAATAATTCATAAACAACTTCAAAGCGTTTTTCCTTTGATGGGTAATCTACACCACAAAGCTCTATAAGAAGTTTATATTGACATGATGTATGATCTCGTAAGAAACTTAAGACCTTTGTTACATTTTTTGGTTCAACGATAATTGTACCTTCATCTCGTTGTAGATGAGTTTCCTGAATTAGTCCAGGAATTGTTAGCATAAGATGATGAAGAAATAATTTCATACACTTAGTAAATTAAATATTAAGCAAAGCCTATTCTATCACCTATAAAGAGGATTTTACTTCCTTTTAGGCCCATAGAAGGCTTTTGATCAACCTTAAATACAAGTACTTAAACTTTTAAGTACTTGGTTTTATTTAAATACGCCTTTGATCCCTTAATCTCTTTCTTTATTTGGTTCTATACCACCAACGGAAATGAGAGAAAGGACGATTCTCTTCGGCAAGTTTATGGACTTCTAGACGTTTTGTATAAGCATATCCTGTCTTATAATAAACATCGAAAAGTTCTCGAGATAAGCCTTCTTTAAATGCACATTTATTAAAGGAATTTCGTCGTGCCCCTTCAAGAAGCCATCGAAGACCCAATCCTCTACTTTTTTCTCTTTTAATAGGTCCTGGGACTTGATAGACTGTACCTTTTACTACGACTGGTCTAAGACTAACCAGAGGAGATGCTAAATCGACTACACGCTCAAAGAAATCCAATGTCGACATTCGTTTCGAATTTTCTAACAGAGGCCATCTAGGATCTGATTTCATAGAAAAGAATGTTCTTTCTACATTATTATAAGCTTTCGCTAGTTTACCATCTCTCATAGATAATCGGATAAAACGGATTAAGTCTTCTTTTCCTTGAGGATTATTTGACGGAAAATCATTAAATACCCAAGTTCTAAGGGATTTATTCCTTTTTTCGTTTTTACTCATCTTTTATTAGATTTCTTTGGTTTAAAAAGATACGGATTACTCTTTCGGTTTCTTTGCTCCGTATTTTGACCGTCTTTGTCGGCGTTGAGGGAGACTTCCAAGGTCATACAATCCTCTAACACAGTGGTATTTAACACCAGGTAAGTCTTTTACACGACCTCCACGAACACAAACGACAGAGTGCTCTTGAAGTTTATGACCTTCACCAGGAATATAAGCAAATATCTGAGCCCCTGATGTTAATCGAACTTTCGCGACCTTCCTCAGGGCAGAATTTGGTTTTTTAGGGGTTCTTGTAAAAACCCTCATACAAACTCCTTTACGAGTTGGAGACCCTTCTAACCCTAAAAGTCGACCTCTCCCTTTTTTGACGTTTTTTCTCTTATTACGGAGAAGTTGGTTCGTAGTAGGCATAATAAAATAAATTTTATATATCAATTTTTATCATGGTATCCATGATAAAGGAAAAGAAAACCACCACAAAATTCAAGAATAATCCCCCCTATCCTAATTCTATATTATTCAATCAACTTAAGATCCTAGAATCGATCTCTTGCCGATAGAATAAAAAATCAAGAAATTACGGAGGGACATAATCTTTTTATAATGATTTAAATAAAGGACTTAAGCCTTTCCTAAGTTTCTTAGATACTTAGCTTCTAAACGCCCAAGGATAGGAGTAAATACAAGGAAGTGTACAAAGAAATACACAGAAGCAATCTGACCTACTTCAACATAAGGTGTTTCAACAGGTTTCATACCAATCCATCCTAAGATTAAGCAATCAGCTAATAGAAGCCAAAATAGCTTTTTATGGATAGGTCGGAACAGAGAACTTCTAACTTCACTTGTTTGTAACCAAGGAAGAGCTAATAGACATACGAATACGGCTAAGATAGCTGCAACCCCTCCAAGTTTGTTAGGAATACTTCTTAAGATCGCATAAACCCATAGGAAATACCACTCAGGAACGATATGAGCCGGAGTTGACATAGGGTTAGCAGGGATATAGTTATCCGGGTGTCCTAGGAAGTTTGGAGCAAAGTATACAAATACTGAGAAGAATATACCAAAACTCACCCAAGCTACAAGATCTTTCACAAAGCAATATGGATAGAAACTCATCTTGTCAACAGAAGCATCAAGACCGAGAGGGTTGTTAGACCCATATTGGTGAAGAGCTGCAATGTGAACAATAGAAGCACCAGCAATAATGAATGGGAAAAGATAGTGTAAACTGAAAAAACGGTTTAGAGTTGCGTTATCAACAGAGAAACCACCCCATAGCCAAGTAACAATGGAATCCCCAGCAATAGGGATAGCACTTGCTAGAGAGGTAATAACTGTAGCCCCCCAAAAACTCATCTGACCCCAAGGTAAAACATATCCAATGAAGGCTGTTAGGATCATAAGAAGGAGAATCACAACACCAATACACCAAACAGCTTCTCTTGGACTTACATAACTAGCGTAATAAAGCCCACGGAAGATGTGGATGTAAACCATAATAAAGAACATACTTGCTCCATTAGCATGAAGATAACGAAGAAGCCAACCTCCTTCGACATCACGCATGATGTGCTCTACACTTAAGAAAGCAAGATCTATATGAGGTGTATAGTGCATTGCCAGGAAAATTCCTGTTGCAATCTGTACACCTAAGCAAATTCCTGCTAATGAACCAAAACTCCAAAAATAGTTAATATTTACAGGAGCTGGGTAATCTATTAAATGGTCTGTCACAATAGATAGACCTGGTTGGTTAAGCACCGAAAGCCTTTTAGATCCTGTCGATGGACGGTCTTCTAGGTGTTTCGGATCATAAAGGTTTTCTGCCTTTACAAATCTTTTTGCTAGTTCTTTTCTTTCCATTTGGATACGATCCTCATTAGACAGAAGATCATAACCTTTATCCTTTTGAGATAAAAGGATTTCCATTGGTCTTGGAAGGATCCCTGACCCTGATGAAGTTTTAGAAACTAAATCACTTAGAAAAGGAAAGCTTGTAAGAAAAGCTTTTTTATTTGCTCTCATTTTCTTTTTTTCTTTAATATCTCTTAAGATAAAAAATCTTTATCAACCCTTAAAACAAAGAGTTAATATAAAATATCTTGAAGAATTCCATCATATAAAAAAATTCATACAGGACTTCCTTGGTTTTTCAGGATAAATACAAAAGAAAAACCCAAGATAAAGGATAAAATATATAGATTTCTAAGAAAGAAGATATATATTTTTTTTTATGTTTTTAGATTAGTACAAGAGAAACCATCTTATTACTAAGAGGTAAATTCTTGCCTATCAACGTAGTAGTCTTCTACGAATATAAAAATAAGTTTAAAGGATGGTTTCCCGCTTAGATGCTCTCAGCAGTTATCCATACTGACGTAGCGAGCCGGCGATGCATTAGGCAATACAACCGGTAAACCAGAGGTCAGCTTAATCTCGATCCTCTCGTACTAGAGATAAAACCTTATAATTTTTCACTATTAATGCTAGATAGGAACCGAACTGTCTCACGACGTTCTGAACTCAACTCACGTACTGCTTTAATCGGCGAACAGCCGAACCCTTGGAAGCTTCTTCACCTCCAGGACGCAATGAATCAACATCGAGGTGCCAAACAACTCCGTCGATATGAACTCTTGGGAGGTATTAGCCTGTTATCCCTGGCGTTTCTTTGATTCGTTGAGCGAGAGCCTTTCCACGAAGGACTCCCGGATCACTACGACCGACTTTCGTCCCTGCTCGATATGTCTATCTCGCAGTCAAGCAAGTTTTTGTCGTTACACTTTAGAAAGGGTTTCCAATCCAATCAAACCTACCTTCGTACACCTCCGTTACACTTTAGGAGGCGACCACCCCAGTCAAACTACCCACCATCCAATGTCCCTTTTTCTTAAAAAGGTAAGATTCCCAGTAAATCCAGAGTGGTATTTCACTTGCGATTTCTTCCGAAGAAGATATCTCCCACTTATTCTACACAAGAGAGACCAGGTTTCAATGAAAGGTTATAGTAAAGAAGCACAGGGTCTTCCCGTCTAGGCACTAATACTCCGCATCTTCACGGAGAATTCAATTTCACCGAATCCATTTTTGAGACAGCGGGGCAGTCATTACACCATTCATGCAGGTCCATAATTAGTGGACAAGGAATTTCGCTACCTTAGGATCGTTAGAGTTACGACCGCCGTTTACTGAACAATCAGTTCAAAGCTCCATCTATTCGATAGAATAAATTTCACCTTTCCCTTTTAGCTTGCAGCACCGGGCAGGTGTCAGACCTTATACAGCGTTTTACAACTTAGCAAAGTCTTGTGTTTTTGGTAAACAGTTGCTACCCCCGATTTCGTGCCACCTTAAATAACCCTAGGCATTTAAGGTCCCCCTTCTTCCTAAGTTACGGGGTCATTTTGCCGAGTTCCTTAAAAATGGTTCTTTCGATCACCTTTGTAGATTTCTACTCCTTCACCAGTGGCGGTTTCCGGTACGGTTAAATTTCTTTTGCGTTTTCCAGTTCACTTGATTTCTTATTTCTTTTCTCCTACGAAAGAAGAAAGAATCTCTCATGAATTTTCAAAAGAATTTCCCATCGACATACCCTTTCGGGTCTTATTTCATCTTAGGGGCCGTTTTACTCTACGCTGATTCACAATGCGTAGAAAACCTTGAAGTTTCGGTGATCATGTATTTCACATGATTTTTCGTTACTCATATCAGCATAGTCACTTGTGAGATCTACCTAAAATTTTTCTAAATTTAGGTCAATGATATACACAACGCTCCCCTACCACATATCATAGAAAAGACTTAAGGTTATTAACCTTTGTATCAATTAATGATATATCTATAGCTTCGGTTTCTTTCTTAAGACTCGTTACATTTTGGGTCAACCACGGCTAAATCAATGAGCTGTTACGCTTTCCTTTGCGGGGTGGCTGCCTCTAAGCCCACCTCGAGATTGATTTTGCTCATATTATTCCTTTCCCACTAAGAAAGAGATTAAAGACCTTAGCTGATAGTCTGGGCTGTTTCCCTCTTGGCTCTGCACCTTTGCGCCCAGAGCCTGTCTGCTTTTTCTATCTATACGTATTCGGAGTTTTCTTGGAAATGGTAAAGCTTTACGCCCCCCACACCCATGAAGTGCTCTACCCCATAAGATAAATATAAAAAGTGCTCTACCTCAATAGATTTCGGGGAGAACCAGCTAGATCTAAGTTTGTTTGGCCTTTCACCCCTAAGCACAAGTCTTCCCCTAATATTGCAACAGTAGTGGGTTCGGCCCTTCACTACACTTTCGTGGAGCTTCAGCCTGCTCATGCTTAGATCACTTAGGTTCGGGTCTTTTTCCTAAAACTTTTTTCTTATTCCTTTGAATAAGGTTTACTTTCTTTACGCTTACACATTACTGCTTAGCCCTGTTTTAGAAACTAACTCGCTGATCCGTTATGCAAGAAGTACGTAGATTTCTTAACTCTTTAATCAATCTACTGCTTGTAAATTCTCAATTTTATACTATTTCAAACCCTTTATAAGGGATTATTTCACCTTTCCCTCACGGTACTTGTGCGCTATCGATCAAAAAAAGTTATTTAAGGCTTAGAGGGTGGTCCCCCTAGGTTCAGACAGATTTTTGGCCGCCCTACTGAATTTAGAATCATGATTTCATTTACGGGGCTTTCACCCTCTTTGGCAATCCTTTCTCGAATTTTCTTGAATTCTTATGACTCTTTTAGCCTTTATTTTGCTTTCATTCGCCACTACTCGCAAAATCTCGGTTGATTTTTTTCCTTAGATACTAAGATGTTTCAATTCTCTAAGTTTTTATTCTTTCCGGTTTTCCTTTGGATTTAAACATTTCCACGGTCTTGCCTCCATGTTTTTCTCGGATATTCCGTCCATTAATCTTTTTTTTGTCTAGGTTAATATTGAGAACCTTTA